ATAAAGAAATAGTGGGTTTCATCGTTTCTATGGTGAATTTGTAAACGGTAAGGTCTTCTCTATACACCGGAGCCTGTAATATTAATAATGTATTTAATTAACCTAACCTTATGAGTAACTTGTATAGTTCACACTCTTTGGCTCGACCCATAAATTAGCCAGTAATCGGTCTTTCACAAGGAGATCTACCTATACAGTAACGGTATTTAATTATGAAAGTTAGCTGGGTAGCTGACCCTCTTAGTCCGTTCTTGCAAGACTGGAAGTCTAATCTTTCTTTTTTTAATAAGATTGTCCCCGCTTAATGGATAACCATTTAATACCAATGGGGCATTTTTTTTTCATCTTAAATTAAATTGAGGTAATTGGATTTACACCAATGGAAACCATAAATTTCATACACAATTGAAGGATATATTTTTTTATTTTTAGAAAGTGAATGGAATAGAGTTCTTCCATTTTATCCTATTGAATTTGATCCTATTAATCGGTACTGATCATTGATACTGGAAATTTGTTTTTATTGTTCCCCAGCCTATGATCTGAACGAGTCGCACATACACCCTAGTACATGTTCCTCGACGCTGAGGGCATCCCCGAAGAGCGGGGGATTTCGTGACATTTCTGATTGGCTGTCTTGTATTTCTAATAAGTTGTTTAATCGTTGGCATGTTGAATGATATACATAATGAGCTGGTTTAGATCGATCCTAACCGGATTATTATGAATTTTAATATAATAAAATATGGAACTTGGTAAGAAGATAAAATAATAAATCACCAGTTTGCGCTAAATCCATCCTATTTTCTATTTTCATTCAACTGCTACAAGATCAACAATTCCATAAGCTTGCGCTTCTATTGCTGACATAAAAACATCTCTTTCCATGTCTTCGGATACAACCCATAGGGGTTTGCCCGTTCTTTGTACATAAACCCTTGTGATGGTTTCACGCAGTTTTAGCAGTTCTTCCGCTTCCAAGATAGCTTCTCCCGTTTGTGCTTCATAAAAAGCACTAGCGGGTTGATGAATCATTACCCTGATGATATAACATACTAAAGTTTGTTCTATCTAGACGATGGAGTGAAGAGAAAATAAATAAAGATAAAAAAAATACTTAAGAAAAAAAAATAGAATAACCGTACGGGCATGTTTGATGTATTGCATACGGCTCTACAATAAAATTAATCTTTACCTTCCATCGCAGAAAGAGCCAAATAGGATCTATGATACTCATATTGGTAAATGATCAAATTACCACCCTTCTTTTTGGAGGAATTAAAAAATACTATGATGGTTCCGTTGCTTTATATATTTCTTATTTATTTTTTGGTATTTATTTGTCTGTTGATTCAGCAATCCCAAAGTTTCTTTTTTATCCGATCAAATAAAAAAAAGTAAATAAAAAAATATTTTGTACTTTATTTCTAAATTTATACAATTTATACAATAAATATTCTTAAGAGATCTATGGTATGAAAAAAGTTTGTGACGCTGAACAGGATTTCCGATGGATAAGATAAAATCAGAAATACCTTTTATTTCATACTACTCTCTCGATATATAATCTAATTTTTTCACAAAAAAAATAATACTAAAATTTTTGTCATATCGAATTCTAAATGCCATGCTATTTTTACTTAATATTCCTATTTCATATGGCGAAGGCATAGTCTTTTGTTTCTCTCAAAAAAACCTCATTGGCGCCAAGCGTGAGGGAATGCTAGACGTTTGGTAATTTCCCCTCCAACCAGGATAAAAGATCCCATTGAAGCAGCTAATCCCATGCATATTGTATGTACATCTGGTCGAACAAATTGCATAGTATCATAAATAGCTACTCCAGGTATTACCCATCCACCAGGAGAGTTTATAAACAAATAAAGATCTTTGGTATCATCCTCAATACTCAGATATACCATAAGACCAATAAGTTGATTTGAGATCTCACTATCAACTGCTTGGCCTAAAAAAAGTAATCTCTCTCGATAAAGTCGGTTGATTCGGGTAAAGTTGTATCCCTTAGGAACCGTACATGCACTTTTTTCTGCATACGGTTCAAAAAAAATTCCGAAAAAATCAATGTATAGATTCCAGCCCTCTTTTGTTTTTTCAGATCATACATAGCATAGTAGGCTCTTTCTAACTTTTAACGAAAGTACTTTTTCTTCGATTTTTCTTTTTCAATAAAGAAGTTTTTTGACTCCTTTTCTTATCTTCTTATCTTAGAATAGAAAGAATATAAAAAAGAATTTCAAATTTATCGAATTAACTTATCATTGATGTATTTTTTCATTGAGATCCAAATCACGATGTCATTTTCTTGTTCCGGAATGGGTCTCTTCAATCTTTTTAGGTTTATGCTCTACTCCGGGTAAAGATCCGCCCTATTTGGATTTGTACATATAGGACAAATACTTCCCTTACCATTTCTTTATTGCTATGACTTCTTAATTAATTATTAATTTCATGTTTTCTACCAAACCCAATATTTAATGGG